GTGTGCAATATTGTAATAATATAATATCACACTTTTTAGGAACAAAATTACTACTAGAGGTCTTCCTGTTTCCGGGGGGGTTTTCAGGTTCAATAGGACCTCAGGAGTAAAGGGGGGTAGGGGGGATTTTACGCACAAAAAAGGGGGGGATTAGGGTTAGTTTGTATAATCTTGACGAACATTATGTACTTGATATCAGTTATGCAACCCTTTTTTGATTGTCTTTCAAGCGTTAACTATATTTCACAAATTCAAGAGAAATGTTCAACCTTGTCTGTTAACGTAGTGTGCACTCTGGGATGTCAGTTGAAAGGAAACCAAAAAAAAGAACCAAATGCACCTTAGAAAGAACGCCCGGCATGGTGGGTAACGAGGAGTATGAATTCCACCATTAACTTATGCAAGCGTCAAGGACTGTATGGGGTTAAATAGAAGTGTGTTCCTGAAATAGGAACCAAATGCCAGGAATAGTTCATTAAGTGAAACCCCCACAATTTCTGTCCTTGACCATCAATAACCGTTAGCAATAAGTTATCAACTGATGGTCGGTTCTTACTGTGCATTCTATTTCTCCTCCATGTTAGTTGATACTTGGTATAACGTTACCTCCTGCAATTTTATTGGAATAGAATCTCTTGGTTAATATAATATTATGTAGGTAATAAAGATTATGGTTTATGTACCCCTTCTTTATATGTAACATTTATTAGTTTAACACCATAGTATGGTGTAATGGTTTATATGTAATACATACATAATATATAGTCTAGTATATGATATGGGTATATTACATATATGTCCCGGTGGGCGGAGCTCGGCAAGGAATAGTTTAGTTAAGAATCCTAGCTTTGGGAGTTAGGGGCGGGGGTTCGAGTCCCCCTTCTTTGATAGCAGCGGGAGGGATTTTAACCTTCGGCATCCGACTTACAAGGCCGGCGCTCTAACTCTGAGCTACCGCTGCATTGTCATTCAAGAAGTTTATTTTCCACTAGAGCTGCTGCAGGGGAAAGGACTAGAAAGAGGAAGAAGTATAGGAAGGAGGCGACTTGACCGATGACAACAAAGGGGTGTTCTACCGGCATGCCTCCAATTCAAGTGAGGATAAAGACATCAGCGACTAGTACTCAAAACAGGAATTGTGTTAGGGGCCGGAATGTTAAGCTACGCTGTTTTGATGTGTGTAAAATAGGTACTAATATAAGAACTAGGATAGAAAAGAATAGGGCGAGGACCCCTCCAAGTTTGTTAGGAATTGAACGCAGGATTGCGTAGGCGAACAGGAAATATCATTCTGGCTTAATGTGGGCGGGAGTAACCAGGGGATTTGCCGGGGTGAAGTTATCTGGGTCTCCTAAGAGGTTAGGCGAAAACAGTGCTAAAGAAATTAGTGCGATTAGAAGTGCTGCGAAACCTAGGAGATCTTTGTAAGAGAAGTAGGGGTGGAAAGAAATCTTGTCCGCATCTGAGTTTAGCCCGGTAGGATTATTTGAGCCAGTTTCGTGGAGAAAAATCAGGTGGACGACTGTAACGGCCGCGATAACGAAGGGAAAGAGGAAGTGGAATGCGAAGAATCGGGTTAGTGTGGCGTTGTCGATGGAGAAGCCGCCTCAGATTCATTGAACAAGGGTGTCACCTACATATGGAAAAGCAGATAAGAGGTTGGTGATGACTGTAGCACCTCAGAAAGACATTTGTCCTCAGGGAAGGACATAGCCGACGAAGGCCGTTAGTATTACTAGCAGAAGAAGAACAACTCCAATATTTCAGGTTTCTTTATAAAGGTAAGAGCCGTAGTAAAGGCCCCGTCCAATGTGAAGATAAATACAGATAAAGAAGAAGGAGGCACCGTTGGCATGCATGTTCCGAATCAGTCAGCCATAGTTTACATCCCGGCAAATGTGGGCGACTGATGAAAATGCAGTTGAGATGTCTGAGGTATAATGCATGGCTAGGAAAAGTCCTGTAAGTAGTTGAGCGATAAGGCAGAGGCCCAGGAGTGAGCCAAAGTTTCATCAGACTGAAATATTAGCAGGGGCTGGAAGGTCTACGACTGCGTCGTTGGCGATTTTTAAGAGTGGGTGGGATTTTCGAAGGTTGGCCATTATGGTTCTCGTAGTTGAATACAACGGTGGTTTTTCAAGTCATTGGTCCTGGTTAGAGTCCAGGCGGGAATTATGTTTTATTTAATGCTTTTATTACTGTTAGGTCTGGTTGTGGGGTTAGCCGCCGTGGCTTCTAACCCCTCTCCATTTTTTGCTGCTTTAGGGCTGGTAATGGTTGCGGGTGTTGGTTGTGGGGTACTAGCTGGATGAGGCGGGTCCTTCTTATCACTTATTCTATTCCTGATTTACCTCGGAGGGATGCTGGTGGTATTTGCATATTCTGCTGCTCTAGCAGCGGAGCCCTACCCGGAGACATGGATGAGTTGGCCGGTGTTTACGGCTATGGGGTGTTATTTAGTGGGAGTAGGGGTAGCAGGGAAGTTTTTTATGGAAGGGATGGACATGAGCTGTTGAAGCGTGTCGGGAGGGGGATCGGAGCTGGGGGTGCTTCGTGGTGATATTGGTGGAGTTGCTTTAATATATTCTATGGGAGGAGGATTGTTAGTGGGTGGTGCATGGGTTCTGTTATTGACCCTGTTTGTTGTTCTTGAGCTAACTCGGGGTTTGAGTCGTGGAGCGCTTCGATCTGTTTAGTAGTACGATTAGGATTGAAATAGAAAGAGTAAGGAAGAAAAGGGAAAGGTATGTTTTGATTATACCTTGTTGGATATTGCTGGTCGTTGAAACTATTGGGGAATTAACGGAGACAATGGCTTTCGGGCCTGTTTTTTCCATTCAGGTTTGGTCAATTATTTGAGTAGCTACGAGCTGCCCTAGAATGAGGTTGAGTTTTGGAGTTAATCGGTGAACAAGGGCAGGGAAGTAGCCTAGCATGTTTGAGAAGTGGTGTGTAATAAGGATAGGAGTAGGCTTAAATTGTTTATTAGTTAAAGAAGCTAGTTCGAGGGCAGTAAGTAGGCCAAGAATGGTGACGATAAGAGCTGCCAGTTTTAGGGTTGTTGGTATAGATATAACTGGTGTTTTTATTGGAAGAATATTAAGAGTGATCACAAAGCCTGCAATAATACTTCCTCAGGCAAGTCGTTTGATTGGGTTTACGGTTGCTGGGTCATTTTCATTGATAGGGGAGAGAGGGTTGAATCGGGGGTTTCCCATACATACGAAGTATACCACTCGGAGGCTATAAATTGCAGTGAAAGATGTGGCTAAAAGGGTAAGAGTGAGGGCTCAGGCGTTAAGGTGGGATGTGTTTAAAGCTTCAATAATTGCATCTTTAGAAAAGAACCCGGCTAGAAAGGGGGTACCTGTTAAGGCTAAGCTGCCAATGGTGAGGGCTGAGGAAGTGGTGGGGGCTAAATTTTGAACTCCTCCTATTTTACGGATATCTTGTTCATCATTAAGACAATGGATGATTGAGCCAGAGCACAAGAAGAGCATGGCTTTAAAGAATGCATGGGTGCAGATGTGTAGGAAAGCCAGTTGCGGTTGGTTAAGGCCAATAGTGACCATTATTAGGCCCAGTTGGCTGGAGGTTGAAAAGGCAACGATTTTTTTGATGTCATTTTGTGTTAATGCGCAAGTGGCCGTGAAGAGGGTTGTTAGGGCTCCTAAGCATAAACAAATAGTTTGAGCTAAGGGGTTATGGTCTATTAATGGGCTTATACGGATTAGTAGAAAGATTCCCGCGACAACCATAGTGCTTGAGTGCAGTAGGGCAGAAACCGGAGTAGGGCCTTCCATTGCGGACGGAAGTCATGGGTGGAGGCCAAATTGGGCAGATTTCCCTGTAGCGGCCAAGATAAGACCGAGGAGGGGGAGGGTAAGGTCTATGTTTTCTGAGGCGGAGAATATTTGTTGGAATTCTCATGAGTTAAGGTTAGTGCTCAGTCAGGCTATTGCTAGGATTAAACCAATATCCCCAACGCGGTTGTAAAGGACTGCTTGAAGAGCTGCGGTGTTGGCGTCTGCTCGACCATACCACCAACCAATTAGTATAAAGGACATAATACCAACTCCTTCTCAGCCAATAAATAGTTGAAACATGTTATTTGCGGTTACTAGAATAAGTATTGCGATGAGGAAGATGAGAAGGTATTTAAAAAACCGGGAAATGTTTGGGTCAGAGTGCATATATCATGATGCAAACTCTAGAATGGACCAGGTTACATATAAAGCAACTGGAACAAAAACTACTGAGTAAAGGTCGAAGTTGAAGCTTAATGAAATGTTAAAGGTGAGGAGATTTAGTCATGAGCAGTTAGTAATTACAGCTTCTGCACCCTCGCTGAGAAAGAGGGCTAGGGGGAGTAGACTAACGAAGAAGGCAATTTTTACGGCGTTTTTTGCTTTATCCAAAGGTCAGTCTGATGTCTTTGGTTTGGGGGAGAGAGTTGTGAGAACTGGATACAAGAGGATAACGAAGATGAGTAGTAAGCTGGTTGTTATTATTAAAGGGGTGGTATGCATAGTTTCTGCTTGGAGTTGCACCAAGAGTTTCTGGTTCCTAAGACCAGCGGATGCGCTATTATCCTTCAGAAGCTGGCGAGTGAGCCCCAGGGTTTAACTGAGGGGGCGGAGATTAGCAGTCTTCGTTGCTGGCGAGCCTCTCTCGGTGAATAAGGGGACTTTAACCCCTGTCTCTGGAATCACAATCCAGCATTTTGGTTAAACTATATTTACATGTTGTTCATCCTAGGATGAGGGCAGGTTTCAAGATAATGAGGATTAAAGGAAGTAAGTGGAGAACAATGAGCAGATGTTCTCGGGAGTAGGTAGGTTGGAGGGCAATAATATGTGGGGGAAGCGGGCCTCGTTGTGTTATAAGAAACATGTACAGGGAGTATGCGGCGGTGATTAGGGTGGCTGAGCCTGTGAGTAAAAGGGTAAATCAAGACCAGTTAAAGACTGAAATAATAATCATTAATTCACCCATAAGGTTGGGGGAGGGGGGTAGAGCGAGGTTAGCTAGTGTTATTAGTAGCCATCATGAAGTTATTAGGGGGAGGGTCATTTGTAATCCTCGTGCTAGCACCATAGTCCGACTGTGGGTTCGCTCGTAGTTAGTATTCGCTAAACAGAAAAGGGCAGAGGAGGTTAACCCATGAGCGATTATTAAAGCGACAGCCCCGGCTAAGCCCCAGGGGGTCTGAATAAGAATGCCCGCAGCAACTAGTCCTATATGGCTAACGGAGGAGTAGGCAATGAGTGATTTTAAGTCTGTTTGGCGTATGCATACTGACCCGGCTATTACTAGGCCTCATATGGCCAAAATTATAAAGGGGTAGCTTATTTCTTTAGTTAGAGGGTCTAGTATGAGGATAATTCGGGCTATGCCATAGCCCCCTAGTTTCAGAAGGACTGCGGCTAGGACTATTGATCCTGCAACTGGTGCTTCTACGTGGGCTTTTGGCAGCCACAGGTGAACTCCATAAAGGGGTATTTTAACTAGAAAGGCTAGAAGGCAGCCGGCTCACCATAACTTATCTGCGTAAGATGAGAGGTGAAGAGGGTGGGTATAGGCTAAAGTTAGGGTTGAGAGGGTACCGGCTGAGTTGTGAAGGTGGAGGAGGGCAACTAAAAGAGGTAAAGAACCAGCTAGGGTATAGAATAAAAAGTACGTGCCTGCATTTAATCGTTCAGTTTGATTTCCTCAACGGGTAATAATAATAAGGGTCGGGATGAGAGTGGCTTCAAATATTACGTAGAACATAATTAGTTCGGTCGCACTAAATGCGAGAATCAAAAAAAACTGTAGTGAAATTAGAAGGGTAATATAGGTTCGTTGCCGGTTAATGGGTTCCGTAGCAGTATGGTTCTGGCTAGCGAGAATTATTAAGGGCAAGAGCCAACAGGTTAGTACTAAAAGGGGTGTTGAGAGGGGATCTGTTGCTATACAAGTGTTCAGCATAGTTCAGCCGACTTCGTCTGGGTTGTGAAATAAAGACAGGCTGATGATTGCGATAGAAAGACTGAAGAACAATGAGTTAGATCATAGCTTTTTGGGTTGTGAGAATCACACTGTTGGAACGAGCATAATAGTTGGTAATAAGATTTTTAACATTGTAGGAGGTTTAAGGCTTGTAGTCGGTCGGAGCCATGGGTTCGTGCAGTGGCTACAAGCAGGGCTAAGCCTGTGCTAGCTTCGCATGCAGAGAAGGCAAGGAGCAAGATTGGTGAAGATGAGAAGTTTGTAGAATCAAGGGAGAGTATCCATAAGGACAAAGCAATAAATAGTGAGAGTATCATTCCTTCTAAGCACAGCAGGGCGGAGAGAAGGTGGGTGCGATGGAAGGCTAATCCTGCTAGGCCTACAATAAAAGCTGAAGAAAAAGCAAACTGAGCTGATGTCATCAGGCTATCACAGATTTTAACTGCAAATTTTTGAGCCGAAATCAAACGTTTTTTTAAACTAATTGCCTATTCAGCCCATTCTAAGCCTCCTTGAATTCATTCATAGATTAGGCCTAATGTTAGTAGGAGGAGAACTAGGGCAGCTCAGAAGAAAGTAGTTAGGGGGGAAGAAAGTTGATCTCCTCAAGGAAGGGGGAGTAAGAGCGCGATCTCTAGGTCAAATAGGAGGAATAAAATTGCGACAAGAAAAAATCGTATTGAAAAAGGTAATCGAGCGGAACCTAAGGGGTCGAAGCCACATTCGTAGGGGGAGAGTTTTTCATGGTCGGGGCTTATTTGGGGGAGTCAGAATGAAACGATAGCCAGGACAATAGAAAGAATTACTGAAATTAAGATTATTACTGTGATTAAATTCATTATCTTCCCTTGGATTTTAACCAAGACCAGGTGATTGGAAGTCACTTATACTAACATTGAATACTAGGAAGATTATGAGCCTCATCAATAAATTGAGATATATAAGAATAGTCATACAACGTCTACAAAGTGTCAGTATCAAGCTGCTGCTTCGAAGCCAAAGTGGTGTTCAGAGGTGAAGTGGTATTGGATTTGGCGTAGTAAACATACAGCCAGGAAAGTAGAGCCAATGATAACATGAAGTCCGTGGAATCCTGTTGCAACGAAGAAGGTTGAGCCATAAACCCCATCTGCAATGGTAAAGGGGGCTTCATAATATTCTAAGGCCTGGAGGCCTGTAAAATAAAAGCCTAGCAGAATCGTAAGGAGTAGGGATTGAATGGCTTGTTTTCGGTTTCCTTCCATAATGCTGTGGTGTGCTCAAGTAACAGTTACGCCAGACGCTAAAAGTACTGCCGTATTAAGAAGGGGAACTTCAAAGGGGTCAAGGGCCGTAATCCCTGTTGGGGGTCAGCAGCCCCCTAATTCAGGGGTTGGGGCTAAGCTTGAGTGGTAAAAGGCTCAGAAGAAGCCAATAAAGAAGAAAACTTCAGATGTAATGAAGAGGATTATTCCATATCGAAGCCCTTTTTGAACAGGGGGTGTATGGTGTCCCTGGAAGGTTCCTTCTCGGATGATATCTCGTCATCATTGGTACATGGTTAGAAGTAAAAGTGCTAATCCGAGGGATATTAGGGTTGTTGAGTGAAAATGTATTCAGATTGCTGTTCCAGAGGTCAGGAGTAGTGCTGCAATAGCGCCTGTTAATGGTCATGGGCTTGGGTCTACTATATGATATGCGTGTGCTTGGTGGGCCATTAGACGTTTTCTTGTAAGTAAAGGCTTAAGAGAAGTACAAATACGTACGCTTGAATTATCGCAACTGCAACTTCTAGTAGGGTGAGCATAAAAAGAAGAACTGTTGTTAATAATGCAACTGTTGGTATTAAAGGAAGAAGAACGAAGGCCGCTGTTGCAATTAGTTGAATGAGTAGGTGGCCTGCTGTTAGGTTAGCTGTTAGCCGAACTCCTAGAGCAAGAGGGCGAATAAAAAGGCTAATTGTTTCGATTACAATGAGGATTGGGATTAGCAAGGTTGGGGTTCCTTCTGGTAGTAAGTGACCTAAGGCATGGGTTGGCTGGTTTCGCATTCCAATAATAATGGTTGCTAATCATAAGGGTACTGCTAGTGCCATATTAAGTGATAGTTGAGTAGTAGGTGTAAATGTATATGGTAGAAGCCCTAGCATATTAAGGGTAATGAGGAAGAGTATCAAAGAAGTGAGCATTAGCGCTCATTTGTGGCCCGCCGGGCTTAAAGGTAAAAAGATTTGTTGGGTGAATCGATTAATAAATCATCCCTGAAGGGTGAGAAGACGATTGTTTAATCAGCGAGAGGTTGGCTGAGGGAACAGTGTCCAAGGAATTGTTAGTGAAACTACAATTAATGGAATACCTAAAAAAACAGGGCTTAAAAATTGGTCAAAGAAGTTTAGTATCATGGTCAGTTTCAGGGTTTAGTTTTTGGTTTTTCAGCGGCAGAGGGAGAAGGTTCGTTAGGGAAATTGTGGGCTAGGACTTTAGGGGGAATAACAATAAGAAATACAAGTCATGACAAGGCAAGGATTATAAATCAGGGCGCAGGGTTTAATTGTGGCATATTCACTAAGGGTGGTTGGGAGTCACCAATTTTTAGCTTAAAAGGCTAACGCTTTTCCCGGTTTAGCTTCTTAGTGAGGCGTCTTGAAGTATTAATGAGGATCAGTTTTCAAAGTGTTGAAGAGGTACTGCTTCAACAACAATAGGCATAAAGCTGTGGTTAGCTCCGCAGATTTCGGAGCATTGACCATAGTACACTCCTGGGCGGGAGGCAATGAACGCAACTTGGTTTAGGCGTCCTGGGACGGCATCTATTTTTACACCTAAAGAGGGGACTGCCCATGAGTGAAGAACATCTTCAGCTGTAACTAAAATTCGAATTGGGGATTCAACAGGGATAACTATTCGGTGGTCTGTTTCTAAGAGTCGGAATTGACCAGGGGTTAGATCTTGAGTGGGGATTATGTATGAATCAAAGCCCAGTTCTTCGTAGTCTGTATACTCGTAGCTTCAATATCATTGGTGGCCAACGGCCTTAATAGTAAGGTGTGGGTCGTTGATTTCGTCTATCAGGTAAAGGATCCGTAAAGATGGGAGTGCAATTAAAATAAGAATTAACGCAGGGAGAAGTGTTCAAATAATTTCAATTTCTTGGGAGTCAAGAATGTATTTGTTGGTAAGCTTTGTTGATACTATTGCAACAATAATGTAAAGCACAAGAGTGCTGATTAAAAAAACAATTATTAAAGCATGATCGTGGAAATGAAGGAGTTCTTCTATTACAGGTGAGGCTGCATCTTGTAAACCTAATTGTGAGGGGTGGGCCATTAATTAAGGTGCGTAGGGGTTCAACCTACAATTATGCCTTGACAAAGCATTGTTATACTCAATTTAACTAGTACCTCTTATAAGAAAGTGACAGAGTGGTTATGTGGTTGGCTTGAAACCATCATACGGAGGTTCAATTCCTTCCTTTCTCGTGGTTTAGTTGTTAGAGTAGTGTGCGGAAGAATGTTGAATTTGAACGAAAGCAGGTTCTTCAAAGGTGTGATAAGGAGGAGGACACCCGTGTAGTCATTCAACATTTGTGAGAGTTAGTTCTACTGCCGACACTTCACGTTTTGCGGCGAAAGCTTCCCAGATAATAAATAGGAACATAATTACTGCTACTAGAGAGACTAAAGAGCCGATTGAGGAGACTGTGTTTCAAAGGGTGTAGGCATCTGGGTAGTCCGAGTACCGTCGAGGTATTCCTGCTAAGCCTAAGAAGTGTTGTGGGAAGAAAGTGAGGTTTACACCAGCAAACATTACACCGAAGTGGATTTTTGTTCATGTGCTGTGAAGAGTGTATCCTGAGAACAGTGGGAATCAGTGCACGAATGCTGCTACGATTGCAAATACAGCTCCTATCGAGAGAACGTAGTGGAAATGGGCTACTACATAGTATGTGTCATGAAGCACAATATCAAGAGATGAATTGGCTAGAACAATACCTGTTAAGCCCCCAACTGTAAATAGGAAGATGAAGCCTAGAGCTCAGAGCAGGGGTGTTTCTCATTTAATTGCCCCTCCATGTAGAGTAGCTAGTCAGCTAAAGACTTTTACACCTGTTGGGATGGCAATAATTATAGTGGCAGAAGTAAAATAGGCTCGAGTGTCTACGTCTATTCCTACTGTAAACATGTGGTGGGCTCAAACGATGAACCCAAGAAGTCCAATAGCCATTATTGCTCAGACCATACCCATGTAACCGAACGGTTCTTTTTTACCTGAGTAGTAAGCAACAATGTGAGAGATTATTCCAAATCCTGGGAGAATAAGAATGTATACTTCAGGGTGGCCGAAGAATCAAAAGAGGTGTTGATACAGGATTGGGTCTCCCCCTCCTGCAGGGTCAAAGAAAGTAGTATTTAGGTTCCGGTCTGTTAGTAGCATTGTAATTCCTGCTGCAAGAACCGGAAGGGAAAGAAGAAGAAGAACAGCCGTAATTAGGACAGCTCAAACAAATAGGGGAGTTTGGTATTGTGAAATAGCTGGGGGTTTCATATTAATAATTGTTGTAATAAAATTAATAGCCCCTAGAATTGAAGAAACACCTGCCAGGTGAAGGGAGAAAATAGTAAGGTCAACTGATGCCCCTGCATGTGCTAGGTTTCCTGATAGTGGGGGGTAAACAGTTCAACCTGTCCCTGCTCCGGCTTCAACTCCGGAAGAAGCAAGTAAAAGAAGGAAAGAAGGGGGGAGTAGTCAAAAGCTCATGTTATTCATTCGAGGGAAGGCCATGTCAGGGGCTCCAATCATTAGGGGAATAAGTCAGTTTCCAAAGCCTCCAATCATAATTGGTATTACTATAAAGAAAATTATTACGAAAGCATGAGCTGTAACGATTACGTTATAAATTTGGTCGTCTCCTAGGAGGGCTCCAGGCTGACTTAATTCTGCTCGAATTAATAAGCTTAAAGCTGTGCCCACTATTCCTGCTCAAGCACCGAAAACTATATATAGGGTGCCGATATCTTTATGGTTAGTTGAGAAAAATCAACGCGTGATTGCCACAGGTAGGATGGCTGAGTGTTTAGCGGTGGTTTGTAGCTCCATAGACGAAGGTTAAAGTCCTTCTCCTACCAGAGCCCTGGGGTGTTACACGTAAGATTGCAAATCTTAAGAAGCAGGCTAACCGCCCGCCGGGGCTTTTCCCCGCCTTTTACGAGGCGGCGGGGAAAAGGTAGGCGGATGCTCGCTGGTTAGAGCGCTTAGCTGTTAACTAAGAGTTTGCAGGATCGAGGCCTGCCTGTCTAGCAAGGCTTTAGCTTAATTAAAGTACCTGTTTTGCATACAGGAGATGTGGGTTAGGAGCCTGCAAGTCTTATAAGAGTTGGAAGATTTTCACTTCCGCTTAGGGCTTTGAAGGCCCTTGGTCTATAATGCTAACCTAAACTCTTAGGGTAAGAGAGCCATTCCCGCTGGCATAAGGGGGAGTAGGAAGGTGGCGCCTGCTGTGGCAAGAGATAGTGGGAGGGTCGAAGAATGGTTAGTAAAACGTCAGGGGGCGGAGTTAACGGTGGTGTTGGGGGAGATGGTTAAGGTTATTGCATAGGTGAGGCGAAGGTAAAAGTAGAGGCTGAGCAATGCAGATAGGGCTGCAATGGTTGCAATAAGAGGGAGCCCTTGCTTGGTGAGCTCCTGTAGAATCAGTCATTTTGGGGCGAAGCCTGTTAAAGGGGGAAGGCCCCCTAGAGAGAGAAGGGTAAATGGGGCAATCGAGGCTAGGATAGGCGCCTTAGTCCAGGCATTAGCAAGGGTGGTGATATTTGTTGAGGATAAGTATTTGAAAACAAGAAATGTAGAGATGGTTATAACGAAGTAAATGACTAAATTTAGGAGGGTGAGGGAGGGGGCGAATTGTATGATGAGGATTATTCAGCCAAGGTGGGCAATCGATGAATAGGCAAGGACTTTCCGCAGCTGTGTTTGGTTTAAGCCGCCTCATCCTCCAACTAAAGTTGAGGCCAGGCCCAGGAGGATGAAGATTGTTGGGTTTTCAAGGTTAATTTGCAGGAAGATGGCCATGGGGGCAATTTTTTGTCAGGTGGATAGGATCAGTCCCGTGGTAAGGTCTAAGCCTTGAAGTACCTCTGGGAGTCAGGCATGGAGCGGAGCGAGTCCAATTTTTAATGCAAGGGCAAGCACCATTATAGTGGTGGGTAGGGGGTGGGTCATTTGTTCGATGTGCCATTCACCTGATAATCAGGCGTTTGATACTGAAGCAAATAGTAGTAGAGCGGCTGCAGCCGCTTGAATAAGAAAGTACTTAGTAGTCGCCTCAACTGCTCGGGGGTGGTGGTGGCGTGCTATGAGAGGGATAATAGCGACTGTGTTAAGTTCTAGGCCTATCCAAGCAAGGAGTCAGTGGGAGCTGATTAAAGTGGCTGTGGTTCCAAGTCCTATGCCTAGGAGGAGGATGGGGATTACGTATGGGCTCATTAGTAAAGGAAGGATTTTAACCAACATGTTCGGGGTATGGGCCCGAAAGCTTAACTTAGCTGACTTTACTAGGAAGTGGTGTAGAGGAAGCACTAAGAGTTTTGATCTCTTCAGGTAGGGTTCGAATCCCTTCTTTCTAAGGAGTCGGAGGGATTTTAACCCTCATTATCTACTCTATCAAAGTAGCCCTTTATTCAGGCACAGCTCCTCTAGTATTGAGGGGGTAAGCCCGCGAATGAAATAGGAAGGGCTAAATGTCAAATAACTAAGGCAAGTGTAAGAGGTAAGAAGTTTTTTCAAATCAGGTGTATAAGTTGGTCATAACGGAACCGGGGGTAGGAGGCTCGTACTCAGAGGAAGAGGACGGCTAGAAAAGTCGCCTTAATTATTAGTACTGTGGTAGTGACATAAGGGAGGATGACAAGTAATGAAGATCCAAGGAAAAGGGTAGCTGAAAGGGTGTTCATGAAAAGGATGTTGGCGTATTCAGCCAGAAAGAATAGGGCAAATGGCCCTCCAGCATACTCGACATTAAAGCCAGACACGAGCTCTGATTCTCCCTCAGTGAGGTCAAAAGGGGCTCGATTAGTTTCGGCCAGTGTGGAAATAAATCACATGGCTGCTAGAGGTCATGCTGGTAGAATTAGTCATGTTGCCTCTTGGGCAATATTGAATGTTTGAAGGGTAAAGCCCCCAGTAAAGATAATAGCGTTTAAAAGAATAAGTCCTAGGCTAACCTCATATGAAATGGTTTGGGCAACGGCCCGGAGGGCACCAATGAGGGCATATTTAGAATTTGATGCTCAGCCTGAGCCTAAGATAGAATAGACGGCGAGGCTGGAGATGGCTAAGATAAAAAGAAGTCCCAGGTTTAAGTCGGCTATTGGAAAAGGGAGGGGAATTGGTGCTCAGAGGGTTAGGGCTAGTGAAAGTGCTATCATTGGGGCGAGCAAAAACAAGATAGGGGAAGAGGTGGATGGTCGAACCGGTTCCTTTATGAAGAGTTTTAGTCCGTCAGCAATTGGCTGTAAAAGACCATATGGTCCAACAACATTGGGGCCCTTACGAAGTTGTATATAGCCAAGAACTTTTCGCTCAACGAGGGTGAGGAGGGCAACTGCCAAGAGGACAAAGATAATAAGGATTAGGGGATGAATAATATAAGAGACAAGTGTAGAGATCATAGTTAAGAAGAGGATTTGAACCTCTGAATAAAAGGGCTTAGGTCTTTTGCATTAGCCGGGCTCTGCCATCTTAACAAGTCATTATCTGTGACGGGGAGAGACTTGGAATGCCTCTTCGCCTATTTTAGTTGGTTTCATTAGGTAGGTGGTGAGGCGTATCAAAAACAGGGGCCTCGCCTCTTCGGTCCTTTCGTACTGGAAGAGGGCATTACATAGATAGAAACTGACCTGGATTACTCCGGTCTGAACTCAGATCACGTAGGACTTTAATCGTTGAACAAACGAACCCTTAATAGCGGCTGCACCATTAGGATGTCCTGATCCAACATCGAGGTCGTAAACCCTCTCGTCGATATGGGCTCTGGGAGAGGATTGCGCTGTTATCCCTGGGGTAACTGGATTCGTTGATCGGCACTTCTACCGGGTCGTTATAGGTCAGATATTCTGTTATGTTGAGCTGATGCTCTTCATTTAAAGAGTGGTGTTCAGATTCCTCATGGGGGTTATCTTTTTCCCCGCGGTCGCCCCAACCAAAGACAGCAAAATGGGTTGACTCTTTGTTTTATCCTTTAATAAGGCATTCTTTACGGGGGCCATTTATTGTCTAAAGCTCCACAGGGTCTTCTCGTCTTATGTTCTTATTCCCGCTTCTGCACGGGAAAATCAATTTCATTGACTGGGTGGGGGAGACAGTCAAGCCCTCGTTATGCCATTCATACAGGTCTTCATTTAAAAGACAAGTGATTGCGCTACCTTTGCACGGTCAAAATACCGCGGCCGTTAAATCCATGATCACAGGGCAGGCGGGACCTTCTATTTGTGTGTTTTCAGAAGGCGATGTTTTTGGTAAACAGGCGAGGCTTGTTATTTTGCCGAGTTCCTTCCCTTCCTTTTAGTCTTTCCTGATTAGCACACTTGTGTAAGATCAACGGTTAGGTTTGGTGGTTTTTCTGGTTATTTATTTTTGGTTCAATCCCCTCTTTTTGGGGCCGTTAATGTTCAGTGATTGGTTCGTTCTGAAATACACTCGTGCTAGGAGAGATGCTAATCTCTTATTACTCATATTAGCATTATCACCTTTATGGTGGCATAAGGTGGCCTAATATTTCTAGGGGATTAAGAGGGTTATATCGTAATTATAGGTGTCTTTAGTACTTAAGCTTTAACGCTTTTTCTATAGGTGGCTGCTTTTAAGCCCACTAGTGTACGGGACCTTGTTTTAAGTTTGATCTTTATCCTCCTTAAAAAGTTGTTTCTTCTCTCAAGGGAGCTGTACCTCCCTTGAGTAACTCCTTAAATTTCTTTTTCCTTTTGAAGGATTGTGGTTTAAGAATCTTTAAGGGCTGAACTTCTATTCATTTCTTAGGCAACCAGCTATCACCAAGTTCGGTAGGTTTATCACCTCTACTCAAAGCTCTTCCCACTCTTTTGCCACAGAGACGGGTTAGGCCCTATAAAATAGGCTGTCTTGGAGTAGCTCACTTGGATTCGGGGTTTTAAACTTCAATTCTTTTTGCTTAAATAAGGCTTGCTAAACCATGATGCAAAAGGTACAAGGGTAAATCTTTGCTTTTTTATGCTTAACTGAGTTCTTTCATTTCTTTTTCAGCGTTCCCTTGCGGTACTTTTTCTGTCGCTTATGTCCTTTTTCTATCGCCTATACTGAAGGGGTAAAATGTTTTGTTTTTGAAGGGTACTTCATGTGGGGTTATAAATGTGGGTGTGTTGGTTGTGTTGATTAAGCTAGCTGTTAGGCTTCAGGGTACTCCGAATTGCACGGGGGACTTTTCAGTGTAAGGGAAATGCTTTACTGTCTTAGCTACACCCTGATTTATCCAAGTGCACCTTCCGGTACACTTACCATGTTACGACTTGCCTCCCCTTTGCTGGTAAGGTGCATTAGTTATTTAAGAAACTTTAGCTTGGAGAGAGTGACGGGCGGTGTGTGCGCGCTTAAGGGCCAGTTTCAGAAAGACACTCTATTTCTTCCTTACTACTAAATCCTCCTTCTAATATACATTTCAGTACACTTTTCGTATTTTCTATAGATAGAAAATGTAGCCCATTTCTTCCCCTTTCATATGCTACACCTCGACCTGACGTTTTGGGTTATACTAATTTTGCTTACTATTAAACCTTCACAGGGTAAGCTGACGACGGCGGTATATAGGCGGGATAAACAAGAAGGGGTGAGGTTTAACGAGGGTTATCGGTTCTAGAACAGGCTCCTCTAGGGGGTTATTAAGCACCGCCAAGTCCTTTGGGTTTCAAGCTAGTGCTCGTAGTTCCCGGGCGGATAACGGATGTAAAGTGTTATCTAGGTTTAAGGCTATGCATAGTGGGGTATCTAATCCCAGTTTGTACCATAGCTTCCGTGGGTTCAAAAGAATAAAGCCACTTTCGTAGGAGTTCTTCTAATCTCCAAGTACGTATGACAGTTGTGGAGATATTCGGCTTTAGTTTAATTTTATTCTAACCACTCTTTACGCCGAGGGTCTGTCAGCTTGGGCCTCTCGTATAACCGCGGTGGCTGGCACGAGTTTTACCGGCCCTTATAAGCCTTAACTAAGTCAAGTTTTCACTTATTGCTTAATATTTATCACTGCTGTGGTCCCTTGGGGGTGTGGCTAAGCAAGGTGTTATGGGCTACACGTGGTGTGCCTGATACCAGCTCCTTGTTCCAGGGAGAGGAACTACAGGGCATCCTCACAGGAGGGCAGAGACTTGCATGTGTAAGTTTAGCTAAAGTTGACAGTAAAGTCAGGACCAAGCCTTTGTGCTTACGAGACCTTACTAGGGTCTATCTTAACATCTTCAGTGTTATGCTTTAGTTAAGCTACGCTAGC